TTCTCTTTTTTCTCTATTACTCTATTATTTCTCTATTACTCTATTATATATTATTCTTATTATTATATATTATTCTTACTTCGATTTTATATCAAAAAATTGGCTCAATAAAAGCCGTTATGTTATTGTTATATAGCACGTATTCTATAGTAACAATATTGCAAAGCAATAAGAAATACAAATAAAAAAAGAATTTAAAGAATTTAAAGAATAGAACAAAAGAGGGGGGAGGAAATAATAAAGAAAAATTTATACAAAGCTAGATATGAATCATCCGCACCCTCTTTTTTGTATTTCATTAATTGAATTTTGTTTGATTAAGGCTAAGTTCTGTAAAAACCCCCGCCTTCTTTAAAATATCATGAACAGTTCCTGTGGGTTGAGCTCCTTTTTCAAGAAAATAGAGAATAGCGGGAACATTTAAATAGGTTTGATTATTGATCGGATCATAAAAACCCACTTTTCGAAGATCTCTTCCCTCTCTTCGGGATCGAACATCAATTGCAACGATTCGATAAACGGCTCATTGGGATAGATGTAGTTAAATAATACCCCCCCTGGAAACGTATAAGAAGTTTTCTCCTCGTACGGCTCGAGAAAAAAATGATTAATTAAAAGTTATGTCTATGTATGGAATTCTAAATATATAGAATTAGAATGTCAAAAAGATCCATAAACAGCAAATCAATTAGACATTTAAACCCGTCTTTTTTTCGAAAAAAAGAAGAAAAAAACATTCGTACTCTCATAACTCAAGTCAAATAACTCTCAAAATGCTCAAAAAAAAAAAAATCCTTAGGCATTCCTTTCTTTATTGAGTGGTCTCTAACCCCTTTTTTGTTTGTCTCGCTTAGAATCTATTTCGATTCTTCATTTTAATCTAGTTGTTAAGAAAATTGAAAAGGGTATTTCCTTGTTCTAGGATCTTTTATCTTTGCCTTGAATCATTGGGTTTAGACATTACTTCGGCGATATTTAATCATTTCAAAAATGGCAGCAACATGCCCCTTTTTCTCTCTTTTTTTCTTTCTATCAAAGAATCATATGAACGATTAATTCCTGCATGATACACTTTTGATCGAAAGAGTTTTACCAATTCCAACAATTTTTATTTTTGCTTTGAAAATAGTTTGAATCGGAGCCTTTCGATTTCTATATCAAAAATAGACTTACGAAGTTGTTCCAACTTATTGATTTCCATTAACTAACCCTAGATCCTTGCCCCTGAAAAATGGATGTTTCTTTTCGAGCTCCATCCTGTACTATTTACATTACAACCCAACAAAAAGACGGATTATAATAGAACAAAGGATGTCGAGCAAAAAGCACCTTCATTTCTACATAATGGAAAGTGGTGGGTTTTGACATCCACAGCTGATCATGTCCTTCAAGTCGCACGTTGCTTTCTACCACATCGTTTCAAACGAAGTTTTACCATAACATTCCTCTAGTTTGGAACATTGATTCAATTATGGAATCATGAATAGTCATTGGTTCAGTCGATACACTATAATCTATATAGTTCTTCCTTTTATATGAAATCAATTTCCTTCTACATGAAATAAATAGATAATTTAGGAAGAAAAGGCCTCAATAAGAATTCAAACTAACCCATATTGTATGAATGCAATATATTTTTATTCTTTTTTCCTTTTCTATTCTAAAAAAAAATAAAATTAAAATAAAGAATATCTTAAAATAAAGAATATCTAATAAATAATAGTACAAAAATAATAATATCACGAATATTATAAATAACACAAATAAACTAATCTTTTTGAATCTACCTTTTCAAATAACCCGATAGATCAAATAACGCAATCGAATAGATCCGCCAATCTCATAGTTCTTCGAGTGCCAATCTTAAGAAATCATTACAAATCAAAAGCAAGAATCGCATTTTCTCCAATATTTGACTCTTAGAAAGAAGGTTATTAAAAACAAAAAAGAACAATTTAGATTCGGATATCGTTATTCTGATATATTAAAAGAATATACTCTGGGACGGAAGGATTCGAACCTCCGAATAGCGGGACCAAAACCCGTTGCCTTACCACTTGGCTACGCCCCATTTAGATTTCTATTTGAAACTACTAAACACTAATATGGGGATTCCTTGTTCGTCAATTCTAGTTCCAAATAGCTATGGAATAGATTAGATTCTTGCTACGATTTTTGCACGTATGGATAGAGAATTAAACCGAATTTATTGATCATTACATAGAATTCAATTAAGATATTGTATGAAAGTATGATTTCTTCTATTCTCTTGTCTTGTAAGAATTGAAGACTTTTGGTTGGGTGAGTTCAAAGAAGTATTGTTTAGTCTGTCTTATTTTCCTTTCTTCATATTTTTTCCTTATATCAAAAAACATATTAATAACTCAATCAAAATTATCTCCAAGAACAAAATCTTGTTATGCTTAATATCTTTAATTTGATCTGTATCTGTTTTAATTCTGTTCTTTTTTCGAGTAGTTTTTTATTCGCCAAATTGCCCGAGGCCTATGCTTTTTTGAATCCAATCGTAGATTTTATGCCGGTAATACCTCTTCTCTTTTTTCTCTTAGCCTTTGTTTGGCAAGCTGCTGTAAGTTTTCGATAAGATCCTTAATACTGTCCTAGAAAAATTCATGATTGATTCAAGAAAAAAAATTCTAACAATTGAAAAGATCAGATAAGTCTTACACTATGAACGAACCCTCAATTCAAAGTCTTGGATAGCCATGATAAGTCTGGATCATCCCATTTCCTCATTCTGACCCTTTTTCGCCGAAGAACCCTATTTAATTTAGATTAGAGCCCGCCACAATATATAATTATTGATATGAAAGAATTTTGTTTTGTAATGAACCACTCAACTCTTATTACAAGTGAATTTATGAAAATTCTTTTTTGATTTCTAGAAATTCTAGAAATCACTTTATTTCTTGGTGTCAAAATCAAAACAAAATAGGATATTAGGAATATTAGGAATGTTAGGATATGTGGTATAAAAACGGGGAATCTATTCTCTTCTTTTTCTAAAAAAATGATCTTGGAGATTGTGTAATGCTTACTCTTAAACTCTTTGTTTACACCGTAGTTATATTCTTTGTTTCTCTCTTCATCTTCGGATTCCTATCTAATGATCCGGGGCGTAATCCTGGACGCGAAGAATAAAAAAGGGAGAGTTCCTTGCTTCATTTTTAGAAATGGTATTAGGATTTGCTCTATTTCACTGCCAAAAACCGAAACGGAAAGAGAGGGATTCGAACCCTCGGTACGAATAACTCGCACAACGGATTAGCAATCCGACGCTTTAGTCCACTCAGCCATCTCTCCTAATTGAGAAAAGATAATTACTATGTTACAGCACACAAAAAGAAATGCTTGAAAAAAGCCCTTTTTAGTTTGTTATATAGATTCTTTTTTTTATTATTATATAGATTGATTATATAGAATATAGATAGATCCAACTTTTCTATAGATCTATAGAACTTTTATCAGTAATTCCATTTCATTTATATTCTATTCTATATCCTTTATATTCTTAAATAAAACAAGGGCTCTAAAGAGATATCTCAAATAAAAAAAAGAATATCGCTTTGGTTTCACTCAAAAGAGACTTTTTTATTTCCAATTTCCACGGGCCGGCCTGGTCAGTACCGGGCCGGCCGGGCTCATCTTTTTATTTTCAACAAAAATAACTCATTTTTTCTATGATTCTGCGATCTGACTTGTTGTAACAAAAAATCTTGTTATTGGATTGAATCAACAATCAGAAGCAGAAGAAGTTTCCTATGATATAGAATCCAAATATTATTTCTATTTTTTTTTTCTTCCTATCCTATTTCTTTTTATTTCCATTTATTTTACTAGAATAAATAAATAATAAAAAAACTATGGATTTTTGCACAATCCATTTTTATGTTTGTTATGACTAAGTCCTTTTGGCGAACCCTATCCATCAAAACTCCTATAACACAAAGTTTTCTGACAAAAGGCGGCAAGGCTCTAATTTTCAGGATTTTTTTATGCTCCTATCTTGTAATCCTATCTTGGTTACGCCCAATTCCCCTGTTCGACAAAAGGTCCCTTTATATACAATAATCACATTGTAGCGGGTATAGTTTAGTGGTAAAAGTGTGATTCGTTCTATTAATCCCCTTAAGAGTTAAGGGGTCTCTCGGTTTGATTCATATTCCGAACAAAAACTTTATTTCTTAAAAGGATTTAATCCTTTACCTCTCGACGAAAGATTTGAGGAAGAATATACATTCTCGTGATTTGTATCCAAGGGCCAATTAAATTATATCAATTCAATTTTATATAATTATATATAAATATAATTTATTATAAATATATAATTTATAATAAATAGATTATAAATTAATATTGAAAAGTTGGATTATAAAATAGAAAAGTTGGATTATAAAATTACGAAACATAATTTTTTTTTGAATTGGATCAATACTTCCAATTGAATAAGTATGAGGAAAAGATCCATGGATAAAGATAGAAAAGTTTATTTCTAATCGTAACTAAATCTTCAATTTTTTTTGATAGGATAGATTGAAGCAAAATAGCTATTAAACAATAACTTTGGTTTACTAGAGACATTTACATCTTGTTTTAGCTCGGTGGAAACAAAATGCTTTTTCTAAGGATTTTCTCAAATAGAAATAGAGAACGAAGTAACTAGAAAAATTGTTCTATTCTAATCCCACTCTTCTAGAAGGATCATCTAGAAAGCGAATTGTTTTGAATGCATTCAGACAGAAAAGCTAACATAGATGGTATGGGCCAAATTCTTATTTCATTCCTGCCTTAAATATATATTCTATTTTCTATATATTTCTTTTTTTTTGTTTTTTTTTTGAATTTATCCACCTTCCATAAAGGAGCCGAATGAAACCAAAATTTCATGTTCGGTTTTGAATTAGAGACGCTAAAAATAATGAATCAACGTCGACTATAACCCCTAGCCTTCCAAGCTAACGATGCGGGTTCGATTCCCG